TGAAACTTAATTCTGAATCTATTTATTGGAAGAAAATACGTTTTCCTGAAATTCATTTTTAATGTATCTTCATAAAAAAAAAAGAATGTTGAAGTTGAAAAACAGTCTAATCATTCGAATCTTTTTTTCCGGGTCTATAAATTATACGCCTTCCGGTTGAATCCAAATGACTTACTTCAATTTTTACCTCCTAGTAGTATAATGTATAAAACTACGTCAAATCCTTCCTGAAGCATAACTTACCTGGAACATACCAGTGGAAGGTGAGTCATTAATTAAAACCTCATGAATCTATTTTTGTTCGTTTATTCCTATTCTAATCCCTTCACGTATTAACTAATGTGTGAAGAGTGATATTAGAAAACCTGTTTTTTTTTATAAATATGTATGGAAGTAGTTTCTTATAGAATTCCTATCTCGGAAAGATTACCATATATATAACAAAATTTCTCCGCCTATTCTTTCTAACCGAGCCTCTCGGTCTGTCATTATACCTCGAGAAGTCGAAAGAATTACAATCCCCATCCCTCCTAAAATTTTAGGAATTCGTTGATAATTCGAATAGATTCGTAGACCGGGTTTACTGATTCGTTTTAAATTCAAAATGTTTTTATATGATCCTTTCCTATTTCTTCTATGCCGTAGAGTTAAAACTAAAAAAGATTTGTCGCTTTCCCGATGTTTTCTCACGTTTTCAATAAAGCCTTCTCGTAAAAGTATTTGAACAATTTTTTCGGTGATGTTAGTAAATGGTATTCGAATTGTTCTTTTTCTATTCATGTCAGCATTTCGTATAGAGGTTATTATGTCAGCAACGGTGTCCTTACCCATGCTAAAATGATTGTTGTTCGTGACTTTTGTTTTGATATATCAACATGCTCTTTTTTTCTTTTTTTTTTTTTTCTATTTCGAAATCGAATTTCTATTTCTAAAAATCAAAAAGGTATATGCGTGAGACATAATTAATCTATTTCATTCAAATACAATAAATATATCATGGTCTCGTTTTGTTTTATAATACCTCGGGTGCTAATGAAACAATTTTAGTGAAATTGAACTGTCTCAATTCTCGGGCGATCGCACCAAAAATTCGAGTTCCTTTTGGATTTCCTTTTTGATCAATCACAACCGCAGCATTATCATCATATCGTATTATCATACCGTTCTTGCGTTTGAGTTCTTTACAAGTACGTACAATTACAGCTCTGATCACTTCTGATCTTTCTAAAGATGTATTTGGTACTGCTTCCTTGATTACAGCAACAATAACGTCACCAATATAAGCATAGCGTCGATTACTAGCCCCTATGATTCGAATACACATCAATTTTCGGGCCCCGCTGTTATCGGCTACATTCAAATGGGTTTGAGGTTGAATCATATTATTTTTTTTATCTGTTCTTTCAGTGCAAAGCAAAGGACGAAGTAAAAAAAAAGAAATATTGTTTGTTCAAAACAAAAAAACCTACAATTGCAATTGTTTTTTTTTCATCCCAATTTTTCACAAAATTCCTTTGGTTTTCATTCTTATTCCGAAATAATGAATTGAGTTCGTATAGGCATTTTGGATGCTGCTATTGAAATAGCCCTTCTGGCTATATTTTCTGTGACCCCTCCTATTTCATAAAGTATTCGACCCGGTTTAACGACAGCTACCCAATATTCGGGGGATCCTTTTCCCGAACCCATACGGGTTTCTGTAGGTCTTACTGTAACCGGTTTGTCTGGAAATATGCGTACCCATATTTTTCCACCACGGCGGGCATTTCGTGACATTGCCCTCCGCCCCGCTTCTATTTGTCTAGATGTGATCCAAGCGGGTTCAAGTGCCTGAAGAGCATATCTACCGAAACAAATACGATTACCTCGATAGGATATTCCTTTCATTCTTCCTCTATGTTGTTTACGGAATCTGGTTCTTTTAGGGTTATAGTTGATGGTTGTTTCTCAATTCCATCTCTACTACAGAACCGTACATGAGATTTTCACCTCATACGGCTCCTCGCGAAGGAAAGATTCAAAAAGAATATACATATATTTAATGAATAAAATAATATACTGAATCGTCGGATTTTTTGAGATTTCATCTAATCCATTGGTCTATTGGAAATTTGTATATCTTGGTTTGCTATCTAACTAAACAAACATATATTCTATTTCTATTATAGTTATAGGCAATTCTTGCTATCCATATAGAAATAGAATACATGTTGTTTTTCGATAAGGTTAGAACGAATCTTTATTTTGTTTTTCCTTTTATTATCATATCGGATTGGTCCAAATTTAGAAATCCAAAAAAATTTTCGCGGGCGAAAATTGACTCTTTCATTATCTAGTAGGGTTAGCCCGTGACTCGACTCCTCAGAGCATGACTCCTCATAATAAATGGATTGGTCCTTGGTTCGTTCCGCCATCCCATCAAATGAATCATTAAGATTCTCTTAAAGACGAATCTTATGTATTCACAGGTTCCGTCGTTCCCATCGCTTCTCGATTAATG